TGCATCATCTCCATTACTAATCCTTTGTGTACTTTGGTGTTCCTAACCGTCCACTCATTTTTGCTTGATCCCCAGTATGGTAATACATACAATACAATAGTAAAAACTCCATCTAGTTGATCTTTTCTACCCGCTTCAAACCATGATGATGACTAACCAACCAATTTTGGGGTAATTTATACTCTTTATTTCTGCTTAACTCTTGTACATAGGGAATGAGACTCAATCTTTTTACTGCAAATTTAGAAGCTGTTTTGTTTCACTCATATAACTATCTGGTTTCGTTCATCACCCCGAACGGTGAATAAAAAAAAAATGAAGATCTCTATTCACTACATTCAACTTCTTTCCTAGAAAGAAATAGGTAAAAGTTCATGTCCCAACGAATCGCACGTAGAGATATTGATAACACACACGGAGTTAACGGTATTTCATAACTAATCGATTGAGCAGCAGCTCGTAGACCACCTAAAAAGGAATATTTATTATTCGATCCATATCCTGACATAAGAAGTCCAATAGGAGCAATACTTGAAATGGAAATCCATAAAAAAACACCTATACTGAGATCTGCTAGAACAAGGCGATACCCAAAAGGAATTACTGAATAACTTAGTAAAATGGATATGACTGCTATAGAGGGTCCGAGACTGAATAAACGAATATCTCCTCTAGATGGGAGAAGATCCTCTTTGAAAAGTAGTTTTGTCCCGTCTGCTAGAGCTTGAAGAATTCCCAAAGGACCCGCGTATTCAGGTCCAATACGTTGTTGTACCCCTGCAGATATTTTTCTTTCTAACCACACAATTACTAGTATTCCTATTGTGATTCCCAATACAGGAGTAAAAATAGGGGCAAGCAACCATATAAGCCCGTAGACCCCTTTTAAGGATTCCAATCTGGAAAAAGAATTGATAGCCTGTACTTCTACTTCTGTCGTATCAATTATCATTTTAACGATCAACTTCTCCCATAATGATATCTATACTACCTAGTATCGTCATAATATCAGCCAATTTCATTCTTTTAACTAGCTGAGGAAGAATTTGCAAATTGATAAAACCCGGCGGACGAATTTTCCATCTCCAGGGAAAGACACTCTGATCTCCTATCAGAAAAATTCCCAATTCCCCTTTTGGGGCTTCCACCCTCGCATAAAGTTCTTGTTTTGGCAATTCAAAAGTAGGAGATGGTTTTTTACTAATGAATCGATACTCAAAATCATTCCAGCCGGAATCCCTTGCTCTATCAAAGCGTCGGACTTCTAAATTCTCATAGGGCCCTCCCGGAATTCCTTCCAGAGCTTGTTGAATAATTTTTATGGATTCTGTCATTTCACTGATTCGAACTAAATAACGAGCTAATGAATCTCCTTCTTTTTGCCATTGTACTTCCCAATCAAATTCGTCATAACACTCATAATGATCAACTTTACGAAGATCCCATTGGATTCCGGAAGCTCGTAGCATTGGCCCTGATAAACCCCAATTTATTGCTTCTTCTCCACCAACAATGCCCACCCCCTCAACTCGTTCCAAAAAAATGGGATTTCGCATAATAAGCTTTTGATATTCATCAACCCCCGTTAAAAAATAATCACAGAAATCCAAACATTTATCTATCCAGCCATGAGGTAGATCAGCAGCGACTCCTCCGATACGGAAATAATTATGCATCATTCGCATGCCTGTGGCAGCTTCGAATAGATCATATATCAATTCTCTCTCTCTGAAAATATAGAAGAAAGGAGTCTGCGCACCGATATCCGCCATAAAAGGGCCAAGCCATAACAAATGAGAAGCTATACGACTCAGTTCCAGCATAATTACTCTGATATAGCGAGCTCTTTTAGGGACTTGAATATTTCCCAACTGTTCTGGTCCATTTACCGTTATTGCCTCAGTAAACATAGTAGCTAAATAATCCCAACGCGTTACATAAGGTAGATATTGTATAATTGTTCGGCTTTCTGCAATTTTTTCCATCCCTCTGTGTAAATAACCCAATATAGGTTCACAGTCAATAACATCTTCGCCGTCTAAAGTAATAATAAGTCGAAGAACGCCATGCATTGATGGGTGGTGAGGACCCATATTGACTATCATGAGGTCTTTTCTTGTAGCCGGTACAGTCATATGTTTTTTCCCCGATTCATTATTCCATGAATTGCTGAAAACGAAACGAAGTTCATCCAAATTCAAGATCTAATAAATCAAATAATTCAAAATGAATCTTCAAATTAACTTAATGAGTTTTTATGGGTTTTTGGCTCCCGAATATTCAACTGATCAATTAATTCTTTATAACGTATTCTATCTTTCTTTGACAAATAAGCCAGCAACCGTTGACGTTTTCCCAGAGTTTTTCGTAGGCCTCTCTGAGATAAATAGTCTTTTTTGTGCAATTCCAAATGGGAAGTAAGCCTCCGTATTTTATTGGTGAAACTGAATACTTGAAATTCAACAGACCCCTTGTTTTCTTCTTTTGCCTCTTGTGAAATAACCGAGATGAATGCATTTTTGACCATAAAAAGAATTCTTCTCCCCTTTTTCTTTCTTTTCTACAAATATGGAGTTTATCGATCAGTAAAAATAATGCCAGTCGTTTTTATCTGGTATACACAATAATCTGGTATACACAATAATATGAATTTATTCATATACTACCCTTTCTATCAAATTGAAAATGGATTAATTCAATTTGATTCGGATATAGATACAAAAGAATGATAGGGTTCTTCACCCCCCCCCCCCAAAAAAAAAACAAATTGGACCTAAGATAAGAAGATTCTTCTCTTAGGTCCTTATCTTAGGTCATTGAATCAGTATCCTATACCAGAATGTAAATGTAATATAAAATAACGCGTGTGTACATCTGTTTGCCTTCATATATCATGCCAGATACGGCATGTGATATATAGGAAATTTTCCATCAACCAATTCTCAATCGTATCGTGGATACATATATATCCTTGACATACTGAAACGGCTTCCATTACTGGTATCAAACCAATAGCGATTCATACAAGCTAAATCTTCTAGTCGAAAATTTGGCCAAAGAAAGGATTTCATAAATTTATTTGTATCTGTAAATTGGCCGCAGTTCCTTATGTTGTTCCCATTGCAAAATACTTTATTTCTATCCACAACATTCATATTCTCCGAATTTAAACAAACTTGAATTCTCCATTCTCTACGACGTCTAGGAGATGAAATATTTTCAGGAACAAGAAAATCATACTTATCTCGGTATTTTCTATTTTTACTCTTATGGGTCAGTGAAATAGCTATGGTTTGGTACATAATAAATTGTCCATCCCATTTTATAGACGGGCGAACCGGGTCGATAGTCATAACTCCCTTTTCTACAAAGTGCTTAGCAAGAGTACTTAGACCCATTTCACTCAGCGTCATATTCGGACACACGTCTCCTCTTTTAATATAGGATTTCAGAACTTCCTTTGGCTTGCTCGCTTTAAGCAGGAAACAACATGATAGCAGATCCTCAAATTCGTCTGAGTAAAAATCATCATCCACGTCTATGTTAGAAATCAAATGTCTTCTCATTACGAAATCTAGGTCTTGGTTTAGCCGCAGGAGCGTTAGATTTCTAGGGCCTGGTTTACGATAATCAAAATCTTCTTTAACCGCTTTTTGTTGGTTTGGTAGACCTGATCCAAGATCTTCTTGATCTTTTTTTTTTTTTCTCTTGATGTTTTGGTTTCCATTAAAGTGGAAAAGAAGTAATTTGATTCGTGAGGCCCACGGTCTTATCCTATATGCATCATAAAGTCCCAAAAATTCTGGGAAGAACCAAGGGTCCAGATTTGATATGGGAAAATTCCACGCTTTATTCAATATTTCTTCGTTATTTGATATGGGAAAATTCCGCACTTTATTCAATATTTCTTCGTTCAATCCCATCCAGTCAAAAAAGCTTCTTTTTGTCTGGATTTTTGGAGTCTCGAAAAATGGCAATTGGTAAGAACGATCTTTCTTGAACATTAGATTTTTATCCAGTGTATTTTTGTAGGTCCCATAAGTCCTATTCACCCAGGTAAAAATATCCACCCTGTTCCCTTCCAAAAAAAAACCATCGAGGTTGTATTCAATTCTAAAAAAAACACCAAAGATTGGAACATTAACATTAGCAACATATTTTCTAGGATTAAAATATTTTGGGTTTTGTTTTTTATTAAAATGATCACCTAGCCAATAAGGAATAGAGAGACCTCTGGGGAAAAGAGAAAATTTGGATTTATATATGTTTCTGTTGTACTTTTCTTCACAAGTAATATATTGATATAATAAACGATTATATCTGTACAATTTCTCTCTTTTATTCTTACTTTGATGGGCCTGTCGCCAGTTTTTCAAAATATATGGACTGAAATAATATCGCTCGGAAAAATGACTATTTAACCAGTTTTTCCATACATTAATTCCAGGCCTTGGTTTGGCAAAAAAACCCTTTATTCTATCCTTACAAAAAAGAGATTTTTCGGGATATTGAATATATTGAAGTACAGACCTCCAGTGATCCTTGCTAATAACGTGAGTTTGTTGTGATAATTTGTAAAATACATATGCCTGTGACAAGGAAAATAGGCCACTCATAACTTTTCGAGAATATTTTTGTGAATTCTTTTTACTAATGTTAGAAAGCGACTTTTTTATAGTCGAAATCAAATGCATTCGATTTTCATTTATTTCATCATTGTAACTGTATTTATTCAAATATTTTTTTTTTAAGTCAAGGAAAGGCTGTACATTGATCCTGCTAATATTAATGAGATATAGAAGGGTATCCATGTATATCTTTTCAATCCAAAATTTCATAAAAGAGTGCCGTTTACGTATTAATCTAGCACCTCTTCTTTTTAATATCTTTAATATCTCCCAAAAGTTTTTTGGTGATTCTAATCTTTTATTTTTATCATCACAACTTGTCTCGTTGGGACTAATATTCATATCTGGGATTAGAAAAAATTTTTGCTTGTC